TGATGGGTAGAATCCCTCTATTTATTCTTTTGTTTGTTAATGATGTTAGTGAAGCAATCCATTGGTTGATTTAAAGCCCCTACCTTTCGCCCAGAAAATTGATTTACTCTTATGAAGCAACAAGAAAGAGGAGTATGAAGCAACAACAAGGAGAGGATCCATCGAGGATCCAATATTTTATTCCACGAAGGAAGTATCCTGCAAATCATTGATTTAGTTTAGAGTAATAAACTAATAAAATCTTAATCAAAACTACTCAACTAGCCTAAAAAAAAACCATCCTTGAATCAAAGGAAAGGGTATACGTTTTTTTTTTACAAAATTTCTGCAAGTTCGAAATTAAACTTAATTGAAAAAGTAAAGCAATTCTATTTGCTCACAAGAAATTTGTTCCCCGCCATACTTTCTTTCCCTCTGTTTGTCCACTACCGCGCCCAAACCTAAGCAAAGGAAGTCCAAGAGACAGACCCGAATAAAGAATAAATAGTAATCTTTGACAAAACAAATAAGAAGAAAAAAGATTATTACTTCAATACAAGAAGAATCGACACAAGAAAAAGGCTTTTTTGCCTTTTTCTTGTGCCCAATAGAGCATTAAGAAGACCCGCAATTCCTCCTAAAAGAACTTCTTTCTTTTATTGTTCTCGCCTCTGCCTTGGATTCTTTTCTTTTGCATGAGATAGAAATAAAGAATTCCAGAAATCGAGGCTTTTTCCAACTTGATGGTAAGAAATCCCGGGATCTAGAAATTCATTTCGTACAATTGAACCTTTTCAAACTGTTTCTTTTTGAGAACCAAAAAAACTTGTGCCAAAATAACAGATGCGAAGAAGAACAAAAGGCCTTGGACGCGCAATGGATCCTGAAGCACTATTTCTGCATCCCCCTGACCAAACCCTCCCACATTAGGATTGCTTGTTAATGGTTGATCAAGCTTGATCGATTCCCCCTCTGAAACAAGAAGTTCTGGCCCGGGAGGTATAATATCAATCACTTGGCGTCCATCCGACGCATCGACTATGGATATTTCATATCCCCCTTTTTCTTTACGTAGTATTTTTTTTACTATACCTGTTGAGGTAGCATTATAGACCGTATTGTTACTCTTGCTACCATCAGGATAGATCTGTCCCCTTCCTCGGTTTCCCCCTACATATATGGGATATTTTAAGAAATGAACGTCTTTTTTCGTAGCGGGATCGGGAGAAAGAATGGGAAAGACAATTTCACTATATTTCTTACCGGGAACAGGGCCTATCACAAGAATATTATTTTTATTGGGACGATAACTCTGAAAAGAGAGATTTCCTATCTTTTCTTTCAACTCAGGGGAAATACGTTCGGGCGGCGCTAATTCGAATCCCTCGGGCAAAATAAGAACAGCACCTACATTCAACCCTCCCTTTTTCCCATTAGCAAGAACTTGTTTCAGCTGCATATCATAAGGGATTCGAAGAACTGCTTCAAATACAGTATCAGGAAGCACAGCTTGGGGAACTTCAATATCCACAGGCTTATTAGCTAAATGGCAATTGGCACATACAATTCGTCCAGTTGCTTCCCGCGGGTTTTCATAACCCTGCTGCGCAAAAATGGGATACGCGTTTGAAATAGATGTTCGAGTTATTACGTATATCATGATCGATACAGAAATCGATCGAATCATCTGTTCCTTTAACCAAGAAAAAGTATTTCTATTTTCCATGTCCAATCGCAGATCCCGGAATTTCTACAATAAATTAGATAGGTAGCTAAGCTAATCTAGTTCCCTATACACGAGTATGTTGTCATTCTACTGCAACAGTTATACTGGAATGATTAATACCTTGAGCAGATAGAAATAGAAAGAATTTTGCTAAAAAGGAAAGGGCCTTTCTTTCTAAAGGAAGAAAGATGCTAATTTGATTAATATTTGGAAATCAAATGAGTGAATTTATGCTTCACTAATTGAATGATAAATGACTACAAGTGAAGGAGATAGACGGTTTAAACAAAAAAAGACCCAAAATTTCAAACACGTGTCTAGAATCACAGGAAAACTACAAACAAAAATAGTGAAAATTAGCTCGTTAGGAGCCCACCCAAGATCGTTGTACACCCAACGAATTAGTAGTTCCCAACCGCGGGTGGAGTGAAATCCAACAAAAAAATCAGTAACTAAAAGAATAAAAAAAGCTTTTATTGAGTCATTTAAGTTATAGAAGAATTCCCGAACCCAAGAATTCAAAATGACAAGTTCCTCTTTACCCAGAAAAAAAGAACCACTTAGAATAGCCAAACAGATTATATTTGTTGAGAAATGCAAAATGATATGAAGATGATCCTCATTATCTATTTTGACCAATTGTATTATTTCCTTGTGTATTCCTATAGGAGGTTTTTGTACATGTGTCTTCGGTTTCTCTTTTATCATTTCGTCCAAGAGAAAAAGTTCTTCTAATTCTATGAATCCTTCTAGAATTCTTTTCTCTTGAATATCCGTTAATAGAGTTTCGGATTGACCGGTATTCGACCAATTCTTAATCCAAACTTCCAGACATTTGTTAAAAGAGAAAGAGACTCCCCAGGGCAAAAGTACGATAAATACAAGATATAGGAAAGAAGGCAATGCTTTCTTTTTTTTCATTTTTGATCTGTAAATTGAGTTGTTAATGAATCCGCTTCATTCGCAGACTCTATTTCATTCGCTGACTCTATATGATATTTCTTTTCTTTGAAGCAAAAATTCTATAACAAGGTTTGAGATTTTGTGTTTGTATCTATTTCTCTTATGAAAGAATATTATGCCATATATCTCACTTGGACAAAATAGAAACAATTTTTTCTTATCCTCATTTGTTCCTTCCTTTAGATAAATACTCGAAAATCCCCTTACAATTGAAAAAAAAAATTGCAATAGGTACTCAAAATACTTCAATCGGTACGCGCAAAAAATAGGCCAATTCGGCAGCTTTTTGTTCAATTTCTCGTGGAGTAAAAAACTTCTCATCAGTACGAGTCAAGGGAATGACCCCCTGGCCACGGATTTCCATATAAAGGATACGACGAGGATAAAGACCTTCTTTAACCTGAATTCTAATTGATTGGATATCCCGCATAAGGAATCGAAGGAAGATGCGACGTTTTATTCCAGGGAATCCCCATCGAAAAATAGACACTATTCCCTCTTTTCTATCGAATCGGTCATAACCACTGCCTACGTTCCACAAAATAGTGCACCACAAATAGGAGCTAATGAATAGGCCCGCAATTCCGTAGAAAGACATCACGACCCCCTGTGGAAAAAAAAGAATTTGTTGAGATGGAAGTACGGATATCATATTCTTACCAAGATAACTGGAAGCCCCAACCGCTAAGAATCCTAATGAACCTAGAAAAAGAATACAGGCCCAGAAAAAATTACCTCTTTTTCGAGAACCCTTTAGAAGTTCTATCCATATGTGTTCTGATCGCCAATTCATATTAGATATACAAAATCCAGCAGCGGTCAATTCAAATTGAGAGAATAAGCTAAACGATTTTGACTTTACTTTTTTTGATTCTGAAATCGCCTTCAGCAGCTAGTACTCCTGTGAAATAATTGGTTAGATACATTAACTTTCTATTCAAAAAAATTCGTGGATCCACTAAAAAAAACTTGCTATACTCGGCTACGCATATGAATGGATTTATGCTCGTAGCCTATATCTGCATATAGACGTTTTTCCTTTGTGTGTAGAAAGAGCTACATACCCTATCATATTATATTACTTACACTAAAAAATATCTGTATTATGACCCTGGAAATACATTGAGAAAATTTGGCCCATCGGTTCTAGACAATCTTATTTTTCTGCACATAAAGAAATAAGGAAGCCATTGCAATTGCCGGAAATACTAAGCCTACTAAAGGCACGAAAATAGAGGGTAAGTTTAAATCTGTCATAGAATAGGCGTCTCAATTCAAATTTACTATTTCTATCTATTCGAAATATATCTTAAGATTCTTAAGATATAATTAAGTATATCTATTATAAGGAATATTGACTATTATATTTTTGAGTTTGCAAGATATAGATTTTCTAGAATACTTTAGTATTCTAGAAAATCTATATCTAAAAAAAAATGAAAAGATTTGATTTTTCTTTTCCTATTCTCATGGCCTTTGTATCTTTCTAATCGAACTTCAAATTGGATTCAAAAGAAAGCGATTGTGAAAACGAAAGAAATACCTGTTTCAGAATACCCTTTAATTTAAAGAGTAAAAGTGGAATAGAATACCCGGTTGAAGGGTAATGATCATAAAAAGTATACTGCGTATTTGATTCCATTATGGTACGATAATACTATATATTTTTTTTTGTTTATTCTATTATAGTTTTCTATATATATTCTAGATATATAGAATAGAAGAATCTCGATTTGTCAAGTCTCATTATCGTATCAAGATCTATTTAAATTCGGCTCAATCTTTTTTTTTTCTAAAAAGATTGAGCCGAATTTAATTCCAATCAATTAGAAGAATAAAGAAGAATTACTGCATTTCGTAACTGATTTTTTTCTTTCTATTTCGCTTCTTTTTTATTTAGACTTTCTTTATATATTGTTTTATCCACTTAATCAATAGTATTTACCGGATCAATAGTATCTACCGGCTGGAACTCAAATTTGATCGCCTTCCATACTTCACAAGCTGCGGCTAGTTCAGGACTCCATTTGCAAGCTTCGCGGATAATATCATTACCTTCACGAGCAAGATCACGCCCTTCGTTACGAGCTTGTACACAGGCTTCTAAAGCCACCCGATTAGCTGCTGCACCCGGTGCATTCCCCCAAGGATGTCCTAAAGTTCCTCCACCAAATTGTAATACGGAATCGTCCCCAAAGATTTCGGTCAAAGCTGGCATATGCCAAACATGAATACCCCCTGAAGCCACCGGTATAACACCTGGCATGGATGCCCAGTCCTGAGTGAAAAAGATACCGCGAGCACGATCTTTTTCAATAAAATCATCGCGCAATAAATCAACAAAACCTAAAGTTATTTCGCGTTCCCCTTCTAACTTACCTACTACTGTACCAGAGTGGATATGATCTCCCCCAGACATACGCAATGCTTTAGCTAATACACGGAAATGCATACCATGATTTTTCTGTCTATCAATAACTGCATGCATTGCTCGGTGAATGTGAAGAAGTAGGCCGTTATCGCGGCAATAATAAGACAAACTAGTATTTGCAGTGAATCCTCCTGTTAAGTAGTCATGCATTACAATAGGAACCCCTAATTCCCTCGCAAATACAGCTCTCTTAATCATTTCTTCGCATGTACCTGCAGTCGCATTCAAGTAATGCCCTTTGATTTCACCGGTTTCAGCCTGTGCTTTATAAATTGCTTCAGCACAAAAGACAAAACGGTCTCTCCAGCGCATAAATGGTTGTGAGTTTACGTTTTCATCATCTTTGGTAAAATCAAGTCCACCGCGTAGACACTCATAACACGCTCTACCATAATTTTTTGCGGATAATCCCAATTTTGGTTTAATAGTACATCCCAATAAAGGACGACCATACTTGTTCAACTTATCCCTTTCAACTTGGATACCATGAGGCGGACCTTGGAAAGTTTTTGAATAAGCAATGGGAATTCGTAGATCCTCCAAACGTAGAGCACGTAGGGCTTTGAAACCAAATACGTTACCTACAATGGAAGTAAACATGTTAGTAACAGAACCCTCTTCAAATAGGTCTAATGGGTAAGCTACATAACAGATATATTGATTTTCATCCCCAGGAACGGGCTCGATGTGATAGCATCGTCCTTTGTAACGATCAAGACTGGTAAGTCCATCAGTCCAAACAGTTGTCCATGTACCAGTAGAAGATTCCGCAGCTACTGCAGCCCCTGCTTCTTCAGGCGGAACCCCGGGCTGAGGAGTTACTCGGAATGCTGCCAAGATATCAGTATCCTTGGTTTCGTACTCCGGAGTGTAGTAAGTCAATTTATAATCCTTAACACCAGCTTGAAATCCAACACCTGCTTTAGTTTCTGTTTGTGGTGACATAAGTCCCTCCCTACAATTCATGAATTAAGAATTCTCACAACGACAGGGTCTACTCGATATGGATTAGGTGTAAATGAAACCTTTGCAAAAATAAAAAAAAAAAGGATATTCAATTAATATCAACTCATTAAAGAAAAAAGGGAATATACTTAAGTTAATGAATATGTTTCATTCATATATAATGCGTACACTCTGTGTACGTTCTATCCTATAGGAATTCTACTATAGGAATTCGATAGGAATCGAGTTGTTGTTATGGTAAGTTAACAAGGTTCATTATTAAACCATGGATTTGATTTATCAAATCCATCATTATTGTATACTCTTTGATAGATATAGCGCAACCCAAACCAATCCCTAATCCTTATTTTCCAATTTGACAAGTTCTTAATATGCCCCTTTCTTTTTTTGAATCTAATACCTAAATACTAAGAAAATTCTCTGTTGACAGCAATCTATGCTTCACAGTAGTATATATTTTGTATATCGAAGTCCTAGATAGGAAAGTAGAGCAGGCACAGGTCCTTCACAAAAGGCAAAATGTATATGAAAAAAAAAGATTGATTGAACTTTCCAACGGACTCATTCCATGAGTAAACGATTAAATGGGATTCGCTTGGGCAACGAAATCAAGTGCTAGTCCCCTTTTCTTTTTTATTGAATTAACTAATTCATTTCCTTTTGACTTTTGGATTTTTGGATATTTTTTTGGATTTGATTTGGCATTATTCAACAAGCAAAAAAAAAAGAAAAATTTCGACAAATTCCTTTTTTTTGATAATTATGTGATAATTATGAGAACCAATCCTACTACTTCGCGTCCCGGGGTTTCCACAATTGAAGAAAAAAGCGCAGGGCGTATTGATCAAATTATTGGACCCGTGCTGGATATCACTTTTCCCCCGGGCAAGTTGCCTTATATTTATAACGCTTTGATAGTCAAGAGTCGAGACACTGCCGATAAGCAAATTAATGTGACTTGTGAGGTACAACAATTATTAGGAAATAATCGAGTTAGAGCTGTAGCTATGAGTGCTACAGAAGGGTTGATGAGAGGAATGGAAGTGATTGACACGGGAGCTCCTCTGAGTGTTCCAGTCGGTGGAGCTACTCTCGGACGAATTTTTAACGTTCTTGGGGAGCCTATTGACAATTTGGGTCCTGTAGATACTAGCGCAACATTCCCTATTCATAGATCCGCGCCTGCCTTTATCGAGTTAGATACGAAATTATCTATCTTTGAAACAGGTATTAAGGTGGTCGATCTTTTAGCTCCTTATCGGCGTGGAGGAAAAATAGGATTATTTGGGGGGGCAGGAGTAGGTAAAACAGTACTCATCATGGAATTAATCAATAACATTGCTAAAGCTCATGGAGGCGTATCTGTATTTGGCGGAGTAGGGGAACGGACTCGTGAAGGAAATGATCTTTATATGGAAATGAAGGAATCTGGAGTAATTAATGAAAAAAATATTGAGGAATCGAAGGTAGCTCTAGTCTATGGGCAAATGAATGAACCGCCGGGAGCTCGTATGAGAGTTGGTTTAACTGCCCTAACTATGGCAGAATATTTCCGAGATGTTAATAAGCAAGACGTGCTTTTATTCATCGATAATATCTTTCGTTTTGTTCAAGCGGGATCGGAGGTATCCGCCTTATTAGGGAGAATGCCTTCTGCAGTGGGTTATCAACCTACTCTTAGTACAGAAATGGGTTCTTTGCAAGAAAGAATTACCTCTACCAAAAAGGGATCTATAACTTCGATCCAAGCAGTTTATGTACCCGCAGACGATTTGACCGACCCTGCTCCTGCCACAACATTTGCACATTTGGACGCTACTACCGTACTTTCTAGAGGATTGGCTTCCAAGGGTATTTATCCCGCAGTAGATCCTTTAGATTCAACCTCAACTATGTTACAGCCTCGGATCGTTGGCAACGAACATTATGAAACTGCGCAAAGAGTTAAGGAAACTTTACAACGTTACAAAGAACTTCAGGACATTATCGCAATTCTTGGGTTAGATGAATTGTCGGAGGAGGATCGTTTAACTGTAGCAAGAGCACGAAAAATTGAGCGGTTCTTATCACAACCGTTCTTTGTGGCAGAAGTTTTTACCGGTTCTCCAGGAAAGTATGTTGGTCTTGCAGAAACAATTAGGGGATTTCAACTAATCCTTTCCGGAGAATTAGATGGCCTACCCGAACAGGCTTTTTATTTGGTAGGGAACATTGATGAAGCTAGCACGAAAGCTATAAATTTAGAAGAGGAGAACAAATTGAAGAAATGAAATTAAATCTTTATGTACTGACTCCTAAACGAATTATTTGGGATTGTGAAGTGAAAGAAATCATTTTATCTACTAATAGCGGGCAAATTGGTGTATTACCAAACCACGCCCCCATTAACACAGCTGTAGATATGGGCCCTTTGAGAATACGCCTCCTCAACGACCAATGGTTAACCGCGGTTCTGTGGAGTGGTTTTGCGAGAATAGTGAATAATGAGATCATTATTTTAGGAAATGATGCAGAACTAGGCAGTGATATTGATCCAGAAGAAGCTCAACAAGCACTTGAAATAGCCGAAGCTAATTTGAGTAGAGCTGAAGGTACGAAAGAATTGGTTGAAGCGAAGCTAGCTCTCAGACGAGCTAGGATACGAGTCGAGGCTGTCAATTGGGTTCCCCCATCCAATTGAAGACAATCCAAAGGTTTCGTTGATACAAATAAAAAGAAAAGAAAGGTAGAAAAAGTTATTAGATAGCGAAGCGAAGTAAGTCCAATGCTATCTAGTAATTTTTCTACCTACCTACCTACTATTGGATTTGAACCAATGACTCCCGCCGTATGAAAGCAATACTCTAACCACTGAGTTAAGTAGGCAATTTATCACCACAAAAGAAGCCTCATTACTTCGATCGATTATAGATCGAATGCTTTTTATAAGCAATACCGCCCCGTTATTGGTATATTATATAGTAAACAGATCAAAGGGGTATCTTCTGGCATTAGAGAATATTCATCTTGACAAGAAATTATCTATATGTTAAGATATCTCTGACAAGGGCTATAGCTCAGTTCGGTAGAGCAACTCGCTTACACGTGCGCCAATGCTTTTCAAAGGAACTTTTTTATTATGCAGTCAACATAATTGACCTTATTGCAAAATCAATGTCTTACTTAAATGGATTCGAGAGAATAGGAGAACAGTAGCCTGACAAACAGCCGGTTCAGTCCGATTCAGGTGCCAATTCGGGTGCTTAATCAAATAGAACCCCTATTGATTTGCTAGTTGATAAGGTAAATACCCAGCCCGCTCAATGCTAGGCGTAATGAGGATAAGGGCCTCCAAAAAACTTCTTTTCGTTCTATGAACTTTAAGGTGTATGAAGTCTCATAGTCAACTCTTGCAGCGGAACGATAGAGACTCCATTTCACTTAGGTTGATTTTTTTTGGCCGGAGGCAGACCTAAGTCAAGGTAATCCTCCTTTGAAACACTTTGGTATTGCTCCTAGATGGATCATAATACAAATAATCAATCAGAGCACAGGGAGCCATCTTATTATCTTTCCATAAAGAAAAACTATGGTGGATTAACTGATCTTTACATCAGTTGATGAAAGAGCCCAATGCAGAAAAATGCATGTTGGGTCTTTGAAACAGTTCGAATCATTTCGATAATAATCTGTTTGATCTGTTTTACCGAGAAGGTCTACGGTTCGAATCCGTATAGCCCTAATATATATGTCTTTTTTTTTTTAGATTTTAGAATGAATATCCTTTGTTTTCTTTAATATAGTTTTCTTTTCCTTATTAGTACTTGTTTATAGACTCGACGGTCGCTTGCGCCATAGAATAGAGGTAAAAGCATTACCATAGGCTCATTCATCGAAAATCATAGAGACAGGAAAAGAAAAAAGAATTTCTATCAAATCCATAGAAGAAAAGATAC